TATGAGATGAAGATATTTATCCTCCCGAAACGGCTGATACACGCAATAAAAAAGTCAAATTTTCGGCTATATACTCTATTTTTTTATTTGTTTGCTCTATTTATTTGTTCCGGGAAATGTAAATTGTGATCATAATAATGATCTCGATTCATATTCATGTGGAGATCAATATATCACTTCATATTATGATTATTAATTTAAATATAGAAAAATCGAACGAAAAAAAGAAAACTCTTTTTCGTTATTGAAAGATTGATTCTCAATCATTTTTCAATAAAGAAATTTTGATTAGTAATTTGGTTAAAGTGCATATGCGTCTCGGTTACAACAAAAAAATTATAACTAAAAATGATTTGAGTTAAAAAAAAAAAATGGATATGGATACTGTATACTTGAATTTCCTGGGATTGTAGTTCAATTGGTTAGAGCACCGCCCTGTCAAGGCGGAAGCTGCGGGTTCGAGCCCCGTCAGTCCCGATGGATCCAATAATCAATAAATATATCAATACATCTTTCCACTTTTTGGGAAAAGAACAACTTTTTGGGAAAAGAACAACAATAAAATTTCACTTTCAATAGGAATTGATGATTCGTAGTTCTTTTTTCTTTCCTTCTTAATTTATTAATTTTTTTATTCAATTTAAATTTATTAAATTAATAATTTTGTTTGTAATTTTCTTAAAATATTAAGGTCTATCAAAAAAAGAACAAATATCCTAAAATAAAAAAAAAAATGAATTTGATAGAATATTCTATTTTTTGTGCCAGGACTCGTCTTTTTCACGCTTTTCTTGTAATAAAAAAAAAAGTAAATCATTAAAAAAAATGAAAACCAAAAGGGATTTTTGAACTTAACTCTACTCTATACTCCATACTCCTTTTTCTATTTTACTTCTTTTTTTTATTTAATTTCTTGTTTTGGGGGTTTTGGAACCAGGGGAAGTGGAAAAGTGAAACTTCATTAGATGATTGATTGTCCAAGGAATACCACAGGTTAGGGAAAAAAGAATAAAAAGTAATGATAAAACGCGGGCTTGTTGATTAGATGACAAATTAAATTAGCTTTTTCTTTTTTTGGATTGAGTTCAATATAGATAAAAGATCTTCTTATGTTATACTATTGAATTTGCGACGGCGAATTGATATGATAACTCAGATATTGTTATTCATGATATTAATCTGATTCAATTACATCAAGATGTAATGCATCCCATTAAGTTTAAATTTAAAGATAAAATTTTTACCATCTCTATGGGATTAAATCCCGAGTTAATTCGAAGTAAAAAAAGGATGAGATTATGGAAGTAAATATTCTCGCATTTATTGCTACTGCGCTATTCATTCTAGTTCCTACTGCTTTTTTACTTATTATCTATGTAAAAACGATCAGTCAAAATAAAAATGATTAATTGGAATGAAACGTGACTTCTTAGTTCTTTTTCACCGATTCAAAAATGGCAAGAAAAAGGAATTCCAATTTCGTTTCTTAACTGAAATGAGCAGGACCGAATCAGCAACATTCGATGAGATTTGATAGTATGGTAGAAAGAAACATATGCATCTTTCTACCATACTATCTCGATTAGATTAGTGTTTTTTTCGTGTAGGAAACCGGTAGATAGATGCTCGAAAGAGTTCTATGGTATGGAAACTTCTTCGAATTTGGAAATGAAAATGATACAGTTTTTTTCTTCAATTAAAAACTCAATTAGTTTATTTAACTAGTATTTCTAGAGTCCACTTCTTCCCCATACGACAAGTGAAAGAGAAAATGTAAAGACTACCATTAAAGCAGCCCAAGCGAGACTTACAATATCCATGTGAATTATGTCCCCTATTTCTATGAATATGAAGGAATTTTTCCATTATTGTTTACTAATATATAGTGAAATCCATGGTACAGAGTCAAAAAATTTTCGGACTAGTTATTAATTATTAATTTAATGAACCAATCCAATAAATCCAATACCTGAGTACTCCTAAACTCTTTTGAGTTTGTCTACAAACTCTATTCCGCTTTTCTTTTCCACAATTACTAATTACTTATTCCTTAATTAGTACCTTCCGCCGAATTCAAGGACCAGTCAGTAACCACTCCAATAGGAATGGAGAAGTCTCAATAGCCCTTCCACTACTTAAAATCTTTCCTTGAATCTGAATCCTAGACACAAGAATTTCGCTTTTGAGAACCCGCAGATACTTCAAATCAAGTACGTATTTATTAAGAGACCTTTCTTCTCCCTCCCTTCGGCTGGAGAAGAATCTGGCGAGTTCTAGGTTAGAGCAGTTGCTAAGAAATTTCGAGTCTTTTGTTAATTAGAATTAGGCGACACCCGGATTTGAACTGGGGAAAAAGGATTTGCAGTCCTCCGCCTTACCACTCGGCCATGCCGCCAAAACGATACAAAATAGAATAGACGAAAATATTACCTTTTTGTTTGGAATGAATTACTGAACGTCTTTTTTTATTTATTGTACTTGCATTTTGACTCCCTTTTCT